ACAGAAAAATCAGAAACAACATAGAATCCATTTTTTTAGCACTTAACCACCTTTATGTTAGGGATTTCATTGTTCCAAAAATGATTCGCAGAGAAAAGAGATATTTTGACTTTACTGATTTTTGAGTAGATATAGGATGGAAGCCATATTCTATATAGAATATGTATTGTATATCTATTCTATATTGTATATCTATTCTATATATATTGTATATCTATTCTATAATAGAAGAAAGGTTGCATTTATTAAATACATGTGCAGATAGCTATAATATCCGACTTCTCTTTTTTGCCGTTCTATTCGGACCAGCCGAGGTCGTGCTCTATCAAAACGAAATTTCTATTCAATGCAAAATGGAAGTATGATAATTTTCTGAGAATTCCCTATCGACAACAGATCTAAATAATAGATATCTTTGTAACAATTTCTGTTCTGGGGTTTACATATACTCATCTATTTTGTTATAATAGAAATTGAGAAGGATTTTTGGATTGAAAAAACCAATACTTGAAAAGTTCTGTCTCCATTTTTATTTCCTAATGTCATTAGGAAGACACAATTTGGGGATTCAAATCCCAGAATCGTTCATGAATTCGAAGTAAGCAGTCAATAGTTAATGGTTCCAATTTATCCTAAATTTTGGCTGAAAATCCACATTTGATTTCTCAATAGAAAAATGAGAGATTTTTTTTTAGCATTGTGGATTTTCAGATACTATACAATCCATCGAAGGGGTGGATCAAATCCAATCATCAAATCCAATCAAAAAAGGAGGGTTTCTCTTAGGAAAGGGATTAAGAAAAATGGGACTCAAAACGGAAGTACAATAAAAATTCCGTAATCCAGGAAAACGATCCTATCCATTTTGTAACATTTTGGCGGCATGGCCGAGTGGTAAGGCGGGGGACTGCAAATCCTTTTTCCTCAGTTCAAATCTGGGTGTCGCCTGATCAACAAAAAACTCGAAATCTCTTCTTCTCTTCTGTTCTGTTGATACTTGTTTGATTCTAAACATCTGGTCTGAGGGTTTTCTAAAAGATTGTGAATCTTTGCATTGCATCTAGGATTCAAGGAAATATTCTAATCTAATGATAGAGGGGCTGGCAAGACTTCACGATTCCCTTCTATTACTAATACTCTATTACTAATACTAAGGTAGTGTCTAATGAATGGATCTTGAATTAGATTGGAGAGCCTGATAGGAAATCTGATTCAATTAATAGTTGTGGAAGGGGGCGTAAGTTGCTTTATATACGACGGACTCGCGAGAATCTTGGAGTGCTCAGGTATTCAATTAATATTAGATTAGATGGATAATGGACCTTTTTTTATAGAAAAAGGGGCAAAAAGAAAGAATTTCTTTTCGGCAACCCCCAGTCAAGCCCCCCTCTTTCACATTCAATTCACAGCCATACTCGAGAAAAGGGGGGTACGGGTTAGATCAAACAAAGGGAGAAATAGGGTTCTGTACTAGATAGTGATTTCTCTTTTTTAGTGATTTCCGCCTTTCTGTTTTTGCTTAGGAAGGTCAAAAAAGAATGGGCCTTCTTATTCCTACATCTTCCCATTCCCTTGAGATGTTACTACGTATTTTGCTTGTGTTTAATCTTTCACGATTCAAAAAAGCATCATATATTGGATTGATTTCTCAATAGTGTTCGGTCAGAATCCCCTTTTGACTCTGCACCATTGATTCCACTATTATTAGTGAGGAATAATGGAAGAATTCCTTCCTATTTATAGAGATAGGGGACATAACTCACATGGATATAGTAAGTCTCGCTTGGGGTGCTTTAATGGTAGTCTTTACATTTTCTCTTTCACTCGTAGTGTGGGGAAGAAGTGGACTTTAAAAGTACTACTAATTGAGTTGAGGAATCAAACTGTATCAATTGTTTTATAGATCGTTCTGCAACGCGTTTTGAACTATTTAAAATCGAAATATCTTAATTTCAAATTCCATTGGACTCCAATGGAATAATGTATGATAGGAATCATACTCTTTCAATCAAAGAAATATTTCAATGATTCCCATCTTTGTATTTCAAAAGGAAAGGGATCCAGATGATTGGAAAAAATTTCCAATCTAATTCTTCCGGAATTTTCTATTTCTTATTTCTATTTCAATTATTAATTAAATTATTAATTAATGGGCTCTTACTATGGGCTCTTACCTTATAGATTAGATGGATACTGAGGAAGACCAAACCCTTTTTTATTTGTTTCCCTCTTTACTCTTCAAAGAAGAAGTTGTTTTGTTAAGTGTATACGCACTTTCTATGATAAAAGATATAGACATAGTGGTTGTCTAACGAGAGACTATGCAATAATATAATAAGACCTTGCCTCAGGCGAGTCACATACTGCCCATTTCCCGCTGGGTTTCTAATTTTAGAAAGGAGGTTTTTGCTTTATCGACTTTTTTCTATCATGGTTCGGGCGTTAAAAATCGGTGAGGTTTACTCTTCCTTTTCGAAATCTGAAGAAGTGTCCGTGGACCTCCCCTCCTGTCAATAGTTAAATCAATTATTTCTTCGGAATACTAAAAAAAAGATTACTACGTGATTTTAGTAATCTATATGCCCATATCGTTTTTCAATCATTGATTCTTTCCATAAATACCGATATTCAGATTGGAAATCCTAAAAATCTAGTAATTCAAATCATAATTCGAATCATAAGATAAGAGTTAAGACAATTATTTCAGATTGATCGGAACAAGTAGATGTAGCAAATAAATAGAATTGGGTGCTATGTCCATTCCATACAATAAATATCGGGAATCGATATACACCTATATGAATAGGAAGAGAATATTCTAGATTGATCTATCTAAAATGAAGCCTCTAATCTTTATTCTAGAGTAGAACTTTATAGACTAAGAGATAGATAGTATGGTAAGTAAAGAAATAGATGAATCTTTCTTTCTTACCATACTATCGAATTTAGAAAATACTGCCGATTAGAGTCCGCTCATTTCATTTAAGAAAGACGCTAAATTGGAATCCTTTTCATTTGACTTTGTCCATTTTTGATAAAAACTCAGAAGGAAAGTTTCATTCAAATTCATTTGAGAATTCAATTGAATTAATCATTTTGACTGACTGTTTTTACGTAAATGATAAGTAGAAAGGCGGTAGGAACTAGAATGAATAGTGCAGTAGCAATAAATGCAAGAATATTTACTTCCATAATCTCATCGGTTTTTTACTTCGCAATAACTCGGGATTTAATCCCATAGAGATGATAAATCTTTCGCCTGTAAATTCAATGAATGAATTACCTCTCGATGATCTTGAATCGGATCAATATTATGAATAAGAATATCTGAGCTATCAAATCAATTCGTCTTCGAGACTTGAATAGTATAGCATAGGAAGTTCTTTTATCCATACCGAATCCAAACTTGGATTGCTGACCTAATCAATCCAAAATTCATTTTTTTTTCATTTGTTTACCTTATTTTTTATCTCACGTCTTCCTTGTACAATCAATCATCTAATGAATGAAGTATCATCAGATTGCCCTTCCACTTCGATTCGTCACATAGTTACAAACCCAAACAAAGAAGAAAAGCGAAAAAAAAAAAAGAGTTAAGTTCTAAACTTCTTGTGATTTTTTGGAAGATGAAGACAAAGAAGTTTGATAAAGATGAGGCCGGTATAAAAGATCTAATATCACTTTTTTAGGGTTTGTTATCGGACCTTAACAAAAATGGAAAAATAGGAAAGAAAAAAAGCCCCTTTGCTTTGGGCTTTGAAAATGCAATTCTGCCCCCTGACATCCTTTCATAGAAAGGGAGAAATTCATTGATGTATTTATTGGATCCGTCGGGACTGACGGGGCTCGAACCCGCAGCTTCCGCCTTGACAGGGCGGTGCTCTGACCAATTGAACTACAATCCCAGGGAAATAAGGGATCTAGCAGAAAATTGGATTCTTTTTTTTTCTTCGTATTTCGTATGGGGTATTTCGGAAGGACAAGGGGGTTATACCATCTCATGGTAGATTGGGGAATTCATTATTGGGCCGAGCTGGATTTGAACCAGCGTAGACATATTGCCAACGAATTTACAGTCCGTCCCCATTAACCGCTCGGGCATCGGCCCGGGACGAATCCACTCTAGGCTTATTGGTAATCCATGATCAACCTCCCTTCATAGTACCCTACCCCCAGGGGAATTTGAATCCCCGCTGCCTCCTTGAAAGAGAGATGTCCTAAACCACTAGACGATGGGGGCCGACTTGCCCAACCGCCCTCATACTATGATCATAGTATGAACAGTTTTTTGAAATTGTCAATATAATGGAATGGTATGATTAGACCCGCGGGATTTTTCCATTTTTCAGAATTCTATAAGAATTTTTTGATTCGTCATTCATATTCATGAATTGTTCATTAGAATATTAGAATCGCCACACTCTATATAAATTAAAAAAAATTGAAATTTTTTTTATTTAATTTTAATAAATTAAATAAAATATAAATTAACTAAAAATAAATTGAAATAGAAATGAAATAGAATTAGAATATGGAAATCTATATTCTAATTCTATTTCATTTCTAAAAAAAAAAAATACAAACAACTATAAAACAACTCTAAATAATATGATGGACAGTATTTGTTCAGGGAATGATTGGTCCGTCCGAAAAGAAGAGGGAGGGTTAATTTCGATTTTTTTGCTTTCATTCATTGTTAAGATGAGATATTCTGATCCCTATCTCCCACTAAGACTGGAAATTAACAACCAATAAATCTAGTAAGCGGGATCAAGAAGTTATCGAAAATTTTCCCTAAGAATTTTGTTCAGTGGACAAGTAGAATCTCTTCATCACATGAAATATCTTGAAATTTCTGTAAATGGGTAAGTGTAAAATGGGTAAGTGTACATGTATGTTATGTATCAATCAAGTGAATTTTCTTTTAATGGGGATCAATTCAAATAAAAGAAATTAGGGTCGGGCTTGAATTCATTTTATTTGACTCTAGACTTTCTAGG